ATCTGTAGCTACTGCTGTTTTACCGGTCTGTCTGTCCCCAATAATTAATTCTCGCTGACCGCGTCCTATAGGAATCATCGAATCAATAGCAATAAGTCCGGTTTGCATAGGCTCATATACGGAACGTCTCGAAATAATACCTGGGGCGGGCGATTCAATTAACCGAGATTCCGAAGCTGAAATCTCGCCCCTACCATCAATAGGTTTAGCAAGAGCATTTATAACACGACCCAAATAAGCCTCGCTCACTGGTATCTGAGCAATTCTTCCTGTTGCTTTTACAGAACTTCCCTCTTGTATCATCAAACCGTCACCCATTAACACAACACCAACATTATTGGATTCCAAATTAAGAGCAATGCCTATTGTACCCTCTTCAAATTCTACTAATTCACCTGCCATTACTTCATCAAGACCATGAATACGAGCAATGCCATCACCTACTTGAAGTACGGTGCCAGTATTCACAATCTTGACTTCTCTATTATATTGCTCAATACGTTCACGGATAATATTACTAATTTCGTCGGCTCTAAGGGTTGCCATGAGTCTTGCTTAATTCTTTTTCAGAAGCAAAGGAAAAATCAATAAATAATACCTACAGTAGAAGGACTAATCAGTTATTTCTTTCATCGCCCCAAACATACGAATATTAGCACCGATAGTGCGTAAATGTAACTCGTTGTTCAAACAACTATTCAGAGTTCCTAGAGCTCCTTGTAAGGCTTGTTGAAAAACGCGTTGTCTGACTTGATTAATCGCTCTTTGTTGTTCAAACTGAATGGTTTCATTTTTGTAATTTTCTAATCGTTCCAAATTCTGATAAGTTGAATTAATCAAATTCAATTTTTCTCGTTCTATCTCGGAATATCCATTCACTCGAAACTCATCCGCTTCTATTTTCACTTTTCGTAAGCGGGCCTTGGCCTTTTCCAGCCTTTCAATGGACCCTTTGCGCAGCTCTTCTGAATTTCGAATAGTACTCAAGATTCTCTGTTTTCGATTATCTAATAAATCACTTAATGAAAGTAGATTATCTTCCCATTACAATTAATTTTAACAATTCCATGACCTCTTCCCGAACCAAACAGGAATCTTTCGATTCATTTGGCTCTCACGCTCACTTCCTTATCGGGCATTCCCGTATCACTTTTTTATTTATATATTTTTTTTTTTTATTTTTATATATATAATATAATGAGCTTATCCTCTCTTTTCTGTTCGGATTCAAAAATATTGAAACGGATCGTTGATCCAAGACCAGAATATTCGGAGGACTCTTCCGACCAGACAAAAAATCTGTAATTATCGGCAAAGTTGTTTCTTTTTTTTTATTCAAATCCAAAAAATTCCGCTTACTTTATACATAGGTCGTCGATTCCGCATTGGATAAAAAAAGGAGGGGATTCCCGTTTTTCAGTAACAATAAAAGGTTCACAAATCATTTTATCGATATGAGTGTTCTATATCGGATAAAATGCAAGGATTCGTTTTGAAACTCTCGCCATACTAACATAGTGGTAGAAAGAACACCAATGTTGCGCCCAGACTTCAAACAATTTAGCTTTAACCATGTTTAGGGCCCCATATTACATATTATTGGTTAATAGAGAATCAAAGTGTATTTACCAACGAATCACGAAATGCTGCGGTTCGTACATATGATTTCTGAATTGATTCAGAAGTAATTCGCGGGATCGTGCACCTTTCTTTCCTAGTTATAAAGAAAAAAGTGCAGCTGGTTAGATCCAGCTTATTCTTGAAATAAACAACTCGCACACACTCCCTTTCCAAAAAAAATCAATACACCAAGGACTACACTTAGATTTATTGGATTTGTTGCTAAAATATCGGTATTAAATCCGAAACTCCCGGCGGACGGCCAGTGACCCAAGGAAACGAAAGAATCGGTTACATTTTTCATATGATCTCCTCTTATAGATAGGACTGACTAAATTGAACAGAGTTCTTTTTGTATTACTTCACCCTTTGTTGATTTTATTTTTTTCCATATTTCTCAATCTATTTAATTTCAATTGAACTCCCCCCCCAAAAAAAAATACTTAATTATAATTAGGTCCCAGGCCAGGTATCATATCAATTACGATATATCTCGTTCGTTGCAAGGCGTACTAAAAAAGGGGGTTCCATTGGACCGAGAACGGGAAGGAAAAAAGCGAGTGGATCCGCTAATTCCTGATCCTCAAATTAGTCCTTCCCACGGGGTATTGTATTATCTCAACGAATAAGTTAAAGTTATTGTAGGATTGAAATCTTGATATAATTTGAAAAATCAAGCGGCAAATCTAAGATAATAAAATAAGAAAGATCAAAATAAGACTTTCCCATTTATTTCGAGGATTAAACAAAAGGATTTGCAAATAAAAGCGCTAATGCCACGACCAGTCCATAAATTGTTAAAGCTTCCATAAAAGCCAGACTAAGCAATAAAGTACCTCGTATTTTACCCTCTGCTTCTGGTTGTCTCGCGATACCTTCT